AGATATACCCATCTTATGTCAAAATAGCTCCTTTTTTCTACATCGTGTTCTTAGAAAGATCTTTCTTTTTATTATTTTGTTTTGACTATTACTATTAATATATTATAGTTATTAGTTATTGTTTATTTATATTTTTATATTCTAAAATTATATTTATATATATATATTAAAATATTAAATATGAAATCAAAATTATTTAAAATTTTTAGAAGGATTAGCCTTGTCTTTGTTTATGTTTAGGGTTAGAACAAATTACCATAATTCGTCCTCGTCTACGGATCAGTCGACATTTTTCACAAATTTTACGAACAGAGGCTCTTATTTTCATATTTGTCATTCCCAAACTGAATTCTCAATATACTTATAGGAAGAAAATATCTTTCTTTCGATTGGAACCTTACTGATTTTATCTCTCGAGATGGGAAATTAAAAAGTTTAAAAAACTACTCAATCATTCGAATCTTTATTGCGGAGTCTATAAATTATACGTCCTCTAGTTGAATCATAACGACTTACTTCAATTTTTACCCTATCCCCAGGTAGTATACGTATAAAACTGCGCCGTATTCTTCCCGAAATATAACCTAAAATGTAATCTTCATTATCTAAACGAACCCGAAACATACCATTGGGAAGTGATTCAGTAATTAAACCTTCATGAATCCATTTTTGTTCTTTCATTCCACGTAAAACCCCCTTAAATTGAAGTATCAACTAATTAATGTAGGAGGAGTGAGATTAGAAACCCGCCCTTTTCCTTTCTTTTTTTTTAACAAAAAGGAAGTTCCGAAGAAAATCCGGATATCAGAAAAATTACCATATATAACACAAGAGTTCTCCGCCGATTCCTTCTAGTCGAGCTTCTCGATCTGTTATTATACCCCGAGAAGTAGAAAGTATCACAATCCCCATTCCGCCTAAAATTCTCGGAATTCGTTGATAATTAGAATAGATTCGTAGACCGGGTCGACTTATTCGTTTTAAATTCAAACGAGGTTTTTGTAGCCCCTTTCTATGTCGTAGCTTTAAAACACAAAAATACTTTTCGCTTTCACGATGTTTCCTGGCGTTTTCAATAAAACCCTCTCGTAAAAGTATTTTAATAATGTTTTTGGTGATGTTAGTACATGGTACTCGAATCGTTCCTTTTCTATTCATATCAGCATTTCGTAGAGAGTTTATTATGTCAGCAAGAGTGTCCCTAGCCATGATAAACTAAAAAGGGTGTTGTCTATAGTTTTAGGTATATTGACATGTTTTTTTTTACATTTTGAAATTCTTAGTTTATCAATTTAGTTTCTTAGTTTATCAATTTAGTTTCAAAGTATATGCGTCAGACACACTCTACTAATGAATTTCAATTTCATCTATTTCAGAAAATTGTTTAGTATAAACTCTATCAAGGGCTCTTCTTCTATATTTATAATACCTCAGGTGCTAGTGAAACTATTTTAGTGAAATTTAATTGTCTCAATTCCCGGGCGATCGCACCAAAGATTCGAGTTCCTTTTGGATTTCCTTCTTGATCAATGACAACTGCAGCGTTGTCATCATATCGGATTATCATACCATTGTCACGTTTGAATTCTTTACAAGTACGTACAATTACAGCTCTGATCACTTCTGATTTTTCGAGGGGTGTGTTTGGCAATGCTTCCTTGATCACAGCAACAATAATGTCACCTATCTGAGCATATCGTCGATTACTAGTCCCGATGATTCGAATACACATTAATTCTCGGGCCCCACTGTTATCCGCTACATTCAAATGGGTTTGAGGTTGAATCATTTTTTGAATCTCTTCTTTAAAAGGAGAAGTAAAAAAAAGAAATATTGGTTTGTCAAAAAAAAGAAACTTGCAATTGTTTTTTTATCCCCGTAGGCTTTTTTCTTTAGTTTGGTTTAGTTTGGCTGGGTTTCATCTTCTACATTTTTATCCCGAAGTAATGTAATGAATTGAGTTCGTATAGGCATTTTTGAAGCCGCTATTGAAATCGCCTTTTGGGCTATATTTTCTCCGACTCCGCCCATTTCATAAAGTATTCTACCGGGTTTAACGACAGCTACCCAATATTCCGGAGACCCTTTTCCCGAACCCATACGTGTTTCTGTAGGTCTTACCGTAATTGGTTTGTCTGGAAATATGCGCACCCAGATTTTCCCCCCGCGGCGTACATGCCGTGTCATTGCCCGGCGCCCCGCTTCTATTTGTCTAGATGTAATCCACGCGGGTTCAAGTGCCTGAAGAGCATATCTACCGAAAGAAATATTATTACCTCGATAAGATATTCCTTTCATTCGTCCTCTATGTTGTTTGCGGAATCTGGTTCGTTTGGGACTAAGCATAAGCAATTATATCAAGATGAAATTATCAATCGAATTTTTATTCAAACCTATAGAATAGAATTGCTAGAATTTATCATTTTTTTTTATTGAAAAGAAAACGAATAAAAAATCAAAAAAGTTTGTAATTTTCTGTTCTGGGGGTACAACACAAAAA